TAGCTTAGGAAAAAGATGTTTGGCCGAACCACTATCTCTTTCTTGATCTGATTAGACGCTTGCTTTTTCCCGCGTGCTTGTTCTCTTGATATTCTTTCTACAACTATAGATTTGGAGCCAATCAGGTATCACCGCGTGTCAAACTGTGTCAGGCGGGAGACATAAGGAAGATTCAGCGGATTCTTTTCCAATGAGAACTAGACAGGCGTCCCATATCCCCATGTGCATATAACTCACTTTCGACACTTCCGTCAGTTCTCCACGTGCACATGTCCAAAAACCTTCTAGAACATCGACTCTGTACTTCTTGCAACTTCATCTCCAGAACGAAACATACCGACTCTATATCCTGAGGGAAACTGGAACACGATAATGAAGAACGTAGCTCTACACCCTACGGGAGTTGGAATGCAAGCACGTCATCATCCAAATTTAGAAAACGTGGACTCTAGACCTAGAGGGAAGTTGAAGATATGGAAGTAGAAAGGCCACAAACCTCAATTTTGACTTGACTAACGTTCCAAAAATGCTGTTCACGCTTACTTACTTATGAGCAAAACGGGTTATAAAGAATCCGCCCTTTGAATAAGCGACAAAGAGTACACCGTTCAAACGAAAGACCAAACGAAGATGATGGGAATGAAACTCAAGATCTTATGATTTTATCCTTAGGCCAACTCACGAGCTGGACTCGAACCAGCACTTCCGGATTAATTACATCTAGCTTTATACCAATGATCGTTATTTTTGGTTACCCGGTTCATCCTACGCGATTACTTCCGGGTCAGTCCTTTTACCCGACAAACGGAAAACCTAAGGTTTGTTTGATCTGAAATCCATTTTGGTACGTTGTCCTTTTCTGAAATGGGAGAATCAACTTGCTGGTGGATCTCGTGCTTTCTTTTTTTGAGCACTTTTCACAAAGTCAACCTGAAGGAAGTCTCGCGTTTCATTATTCTCCTTCTTGAAAATGTTTCTGAATTAGATCCTTGATTAGACAGTCATAAGAAGCAATAACCAGATCTATAAAGGAAGAGCTGGTTATAAGCCTGTCTTTTATCTTTCTTATTTTCAATAATGAATGAAAGGAATTTCTTATTCACTTCAGTGACGCATTCGCTCTCTTTTGAAGCGATGTCAAATTCTCACCCCTCTTTCTCAATATCTATATCTCATTGAATATTTTATTGATTTCATGGTTTCTATTTATTATCTTTCATATGAAAAACTGAAATCGCATACCGCTCTTGCTTTTGTTTTTCAATGTTGTGTTCTATGCGATGCAAGTTTTTTTCGTTATAGAGGTCGTCATTTTCCTCTTCTTCCATAGGAGAAAGATTCAGATCTGGTAAAGTGTGAGTCCGACGAGTTGGGTTCGAGGTCGAGGTGGAAGGGCGGTCTTATTCTGAAGAAAAATCATCAAACTCACAAGCGGCAACGCCTTGATTGGCGGGTGGAAAAAGAGGCGCCTTACTCCAGCTTCAGAGAGTATAAATTTGAGAATCATAAGCCTGACAGCCCGACCTCACTCAGGAATAGACACTCGAAAGGCCATCAATCAAAGAAAAGAAAGAGTCTCTTCCCCCGGAAACTCTCCTCTCGGGCAGCAGCTCCTCGGTCTCGAACTCATATGGTCCATTGTCCTTGAAACTCTCATCTGCGCCTCTGGTCTTGAAAGCAATCTCTTCTGGAAAGCCATCAATCAGGCACAGGAAGAGGTTTGGAACCCTCTCTCTCAAGCCATTTTCAAAGTAAGCTGATCAGTCTTCTGTCAAGTAAGTTAGTCACTCGGAATCCATCGGCCAATTAACATTGCCGCAGATGAAGAATCTTTCATTCCGTGCTTTGTCCCTCGAGGTACCTGCGAATGCTTATGGATGGAAACTAGCCTTTCGGTAAGCTCCGGTCTAACTAGTTTCTTCTTGCTACCCTATCAACTGACCGCGCAAGGCACGCAATCTCAGACGTCAGAATCTCTTCTTATCTGATATTCGAAGCAAGGACATGTTGATCTGTCTTTATCTACCAGATAGCCTCATCTTTCCCCCCTCCCCGGATCCATCATTTTCGAGGAGGAGGAAAGAGAAGTCCAATACTATTTATGGAAGACTAGGGATTGCTAATCTGCCTACGCGGGAAGCCTTCTCCCTCTCAGGCTAAAGAGTCAAGATAGCCCTTGCCCTCTAATACATGTCACATTGGATTTGCTAGTATTCCTACGGGGCTTAGTATTCCGAAGAGTCATCCTAATCCATGTTGCTAATGTTCCGGTCTTCAAACAAGAACTAGGGCGCTCGTTCGACCTGACGCTGGTTAGACGTGAGGTCGAACATGTCCCGCTTCGCCCTATGGCACTAACCTTAGTGTCCATATATTGTCGCGGGAAAAAGGCGCTCAGATGCGCTTACAGTCTTCTTACTGTATCCTACCAGGAGGACTCGAGGGGCCTTTCGGCGCCAGAGCCATAGCAAGACCACAGCACTCTTCCAGAGTTTTCTTTCAATCTTATCTAACCATTGATAAGATCTAGACCAAATACGAGATGACACGACGTCGAAAGTCAACCTGACCGTTTTCTCTCCGAAAGGAATCGGAGAGACTTTCTGGCGGACGAGGTCATAGCACCGGAACATCAGACCATATTTATGAAACTTTGAGAATTGGTCTTTTCGATCCGGCCTAAAACACACGGCCGGAGGATCAAGGAAACTCTCAACGGGGATTGAGAAGTCAACTCTCGCCCTGTACTGTACCACCACGCGCAATAAGCCAAACAAGGCTTTAACCCGAGAAAAAAGCTTTTCTGTCAGCAAGCCCTATGTTGTAAGGGTCCTCATCGAGCTTCAAATCGAGATCAGTGGCAAAGCGCTCCACATGACCCCAATCCGGAGAACACGAAGACACAAGCATGTCTCGCACCATACCCATATGATAACAAGTGATTAATATTCCATCTGGGAACCCTAACCAAACCTGAAATGGGAGTGGTAAGATACCACCGGGAGAGAACGCCACAAGGATGTGGCGATACCAGTGTCTATTATAATGAGGACTCACGTGCTCTGGTTTTGCAGAATATCTACGAAAACCAGCTTCACGAACTCTCATAGAGAGCTGCAGAGACGTCAGTCTAAGATTTCGAAACACCGGCATCCATGCAATCGCATGCCTCGCCGATCGTATCATTTTGACACTAATCGGGGATAGCTCACGACCGTGAATTCGGAATTTCTTCGCGAACTCAAGACCGCCTCTATCAGAGAGCAAAGACTTCGGTTTTGATCACCCCCAAGCGATTGATGACATCCTTATAAACGTCCGCAACCGCGGCGTCTCCGATGACGATATCGTCACCGAGAAGTGCGTATTTACTAAACTTCTTTCCCGGGTATACCTTGTCAGCACAATACCACACCACAAAGTGATGTGATAGAGCGAACAAAGGCCAAGACGAGAGGTACCCTAGAGGTTGTGTCCTGTAGAAAATCGGACAAACATAGGCGGCTCCCCTGGTACGCGGGGGGCTAGAAAGGCATTCGTTCCAAGCCCCGAGAACACCCAAGCAAAGGCTGTCTCTAAATTGAACAGCCCTTGTATTTGATTTTCACTCCCTGAAACGACAGCGGAAAACAATCCGTTGCCGCCGACAGATCAAAAGAACGCAAAACGTCCCATTTTGACAAGCGGCGGAGAGGCCCTTTGCTTGACTTGAGCTCGAAAGAGGTGGGCAGCCAGCGGCATGAATCACTCATTTCGGGTTAATCTCTTGGTCGAGGGCTTTGTTATCAAAAAGGTAGTGGGTTCTGTGCAATTCGAAATATGAGCGCATTGGCTATTTCCGACGCTTCAGCCATTTCGACACCTTTCTTGGGTTCTTTTTTTCCGGGCGCTCTCGTAGCGGTGGCCATATAATTAATAGGTTCCCTCGTTCATAGAAGGGCACGATGATTGAATGCATAACCCATTCTTGATTGAAGCAATCATCAAACCGTAGGAGGGGACTGCTTCCAAAATCCTTCTTCTCCCGCAGTTGGGTAAGGGGGAAGTCAACTACCCTAGAGTACTACCCGGCGACTCCCCTTGCCCGCTTTTGCCCCGATGAAGGCGTTGGAAGTGCTGTTGATTGTGCTCCTCGAAGAAAGAAGGTCAGGATCTGCAGTGGAGTAAGAATCCTCCGTGGAACAATGGTCTAGCCCCCCCTTATATATAGCTAGTCGTTCAGTAGTCTTAGAGAGCAGTTACTCAATGGTCCAGTTGTTTAGCCCTACTAGCGGGAGCCAAGAATGAATCGCAGGCAGCGCACAGCATAAGTCTCTAGACTGCTGTATAGCCTACCGTCAAGGGCCCGGCAAACGGAACTCAGAGCTGCTCAACGCACCACCAGCCCTTGGCACAACGATCAGGTCAAGCAAAGCGCTCCAACCAAAGGGGCGCAGCACGCATATAACTCCTTGATGAAAAAGAAAAAGCAGGGAGTTTTCAAGCTCTTCACATTGTGAAACTGGAATCCTTGAATTGCTTGTGATGACATTCGATTTCGTTCCGTCGGCGATCCTCGTTCTCATGTCTCCTTGTGTTTCTGTTCCTCTAGCTAAGCTAGAGCAATATATTCTAGATTGAAAGAATTACATAAATAGAGTTTCAATCCTTCGCGTATTAGGAACCAGCCCGGTGTTTAGCTATGTATAGGATTTTTCTTGGGATGACTGATTGACTGTAATGGGAATGAGTAGCCTCTTACCCTAAACAAGCGAGCACAATAGAGCTTACACGTCTATCTTCGCTCGATCACCGAACCGTCAGTCTTAACTCCTTGAATCAGTCAGAAAATAAGTAAGTCCATCAATCTGTAGTGGAATAGTCTCACCAGCCCGTAGAATAGTCCAGTAGTGGGTGAGTAGAGTCTGTGCTTTGGTGGGCACCGGGCACACAGCAAGAAGTAGCTCCGTCAACACAGCTCTAGGCGCACGCAATCAGCTCAGGAAGAGCACAACTCTAAC